GTTTTCTTGTTTGAAATTCCAGGTCTGGTCTTCATTGGTATTTGCTTTTTGCTCACCCACTACGTTTTTTTCTTTTGAGTTCTTCCCCCGCCCGGTCGAGCTGTCTGAGGTCGATGGTGCATCCGGTAAGCTCTTTCGGTATTCATCTCCAGAGCCCGGTCAGATGCTTCAATCCTTCATTCATATTCTGTCTCAATATCTTTTTTCATGTCTATATTGCGAGTTTACAGCTCGAATGTTTTACTAGTCTTCCCCTCCCATGTGATAAATGGGCGGTCTCCCCTAGACCTTCTTCCGTCTAAGCTCTCATAGTATTCATCTTTCTTCCTTCTCTGCTGCACATCTGTATTCTTTCCCTCGCTTTATAGAGATCTTGGCTTTCTGGTTTTTTGTTTGTTTGGTCAGGGGGTGCTGTGGAGAAATCGTTTAGGAAACCAAGCATGTAATAAGCGGAAATCAATACACATGAAAGGAGTTGTACACGAGTTTGGTAAAGCATTCACCTTTCGGTTGTACATCGACCTATCGGGAAACTATAAAGTCTCCCGCAAGCGTCCCTTCTTAGGTTGGCATTTGGCTTTGGCCTTGCTTGTTCGGTTTTGGCTCATTCTTTTGATTAATATGTATCTTGCCATGTCTGCTCCGTCTGCTGGTATAACATAGATGTCTTCTCTGGCAATAGCCAATCAAGAAGCCAAAGCAGGAGCCAAGCCAGCACATCGGGCGAGGAATCCCTTACTTGTTCGGCTGGCGGATGCAGTTCTTGCTCTTTATGAGGATGCGGATGCAGTATAATACGAGAATGTATAAGCCAAGTTCGGTACACCAAGCCGTTACAAAAATATCTTTGTTTCAAATAGGTTATCCCATATCGGCCGGCCAATCAACAAAGATCTGAAGAATGACCACTTTTTGAGCCTACGACAGGAAATTCCATTAGAACATATAACAGAGGCGTGAATGGGGGAATACGATACCATAAGGAGGAATTAATATAACTTAATATTATACTATCCGAAGGAGCATGGGGTTTCGGGGGGGACTTATGCTTTTCTTAAGGTTTAATACTCTTTGTGTTAGGCTTCCCCCCCCTATGCTAGTTACTAACTTAGGTACCTAGCTCAGAATCCATAGAGAATATCAAAGATAGTAATGAATTCTTAGAACAAGCATATCAGCAAATCAGCTACGTTACCCTTTTTCGCTTTCAATCTTTCTATCTTTGTTTCGCTTTTTGTTGTTGTTGGTTCCCATTTCATTTTTGGATCAAAATAGATCTTGTTTTTTCTTGCTCTTCTTTTAAATCCCGGTCTTGTTTCAATTGTAGTTCTTCGGTTGAGTTCGTTCTTTTATTCAAATACATCCCATTCCAGGTTAGCTCTCTGCTCGGGATGCATGGGCTGGGCGTCCGTCCTTCATTCCCATCCTTTATGTTATGTAAATAGAGACTTCCCCTTCCACTCTCCAATATAGGGAACCTCTATCGATCATCTCACATCTGTCTGTCTCGTCGGTCGTATTTCTTTAGTAAGAGGACGTGTTAAAGCAATAAATATCATAGATCTCAGACGAGAGGTAGATCCACGTGCGAAAAAATGTGTTATTTCATAGGGACTGAAACTTGAATGATACCTTACTTAAAATAAGGAATTAGTTGAATATGCCAGAAAGAAAATAGAGGAGCGAGGCGGACATCGGCACGTGCGTGGAGGCTAGCGCAGGTAAGCTCACATAAGGGTCTGAGCTCATATGTCGTACTCTATCATTGGCATGGGCGGCATCGATTCATTCGATTACGTTTTACTCTTCAAAATCCATCTATGGATTCTACTTTATTTGACAGGGCTGGTTACACAAAAATCCACTTTTATTCGATATCCGAGTCGAGCTGGAATAACTTTGATTATATGATATGCCCTCTTTCTGAGCCAAGAAGGCATGTTTGCACGCTTTCATATAGAGAGGAACCCTCGATAATATACTTTATTTCACGCGCCTATAAAAGAAATAGAAAAAGAAGTAGAGGATTTTGAATGGGGATTTACAGAAGAATTTCCATTCTTATTTGAGTACCTAGGGAGGGAAGGATCCCGAGCGTAGAACAAGAAGAGTCAAGTAAGAAAGAAGAGTTATATTGGCACGTACTGGAAAAAATCTATCTTTGTTTGGCTTAAGGTAAAGGGCATCAGCGAAGCCTTTCCCGTTCCCTCTTTTTCAAACTTTTGCCAGTTGTTGTTGGAAACATAGGAGGGAGCTCTTCCTGTATTTAGAATTTCGTATATATAGGCATCCTTATTAGTTTAGTCCAAACTAAACTGGAGTGAAACTGTAGGGGGGTCATATCTCTGTCTCGAGAAAATGCTTTCTTTTGAGCCTATATCGGCAATTTACAGGGTCGAGGGGGGTCTCACAACCCTCGATAAAGGCCTCTCTTATTGGCGTATAAACGGAAATGGAAATCAATCCAATTAGAATAGGAAGAAAAGGCACATGCAGTTCACACAATATCTGGAAACATGGGGAGGATCAAAGCCAATCAATCGCAGGAAAGCCGGTACTCAAAGAAGTAGGCGCGTTCCGCTCTTCTGTCTGATGGAATTTCGTTTTTATTCCCATGTTGTCTAAAGCTAAAACAAGACTTTGCCAGGCATGGGGGGCGATGAACCCTCGTACAAAGCCTTTTATTTCCCGCAAGGAAAGGAAATATCAATCCAAATGAGTAGATGAGTAGCTCGCAACTAATATAATAAGGGTAGGGGTGAATACGCGATTTATTTCGTTCTTTATAAGAATAGTATTCCCTTCTAAGGGAGGTGCGGTGCCTGTCGGCCCGGTCATAATGATCGGTCTTTCTCCTTTCCCAGGAGTGAAGGAATTCGTCTCTATGCCTATAATTTCATTAGTCAGAAAATGTGTTCAATGGCTGTCATGTTTGGAAGTGAAGTACTAGAGGTGTCTTCCAATCTTCTTTTAGACTCTCTTTTTTTTCTAGTTTGATCTCCCTCTTCCCTTTCTCGCCACAAGGAGCTCTTTTATAAATAACAAATGGGGAGGCGGAAGCAATCAAAGTGATGCGTAAAGTCGGGGCTTCGGGAAGGACTCATGTAATAGATAAGCTTCAATACTTTGTGTGTTAGACTTCCCCCCTTCAAGAGCTCCGCTAGTTAACATATGGGACTAGCCTATCGTATAGAAGAGAGAGTCTATCCTTAATTGATTGAGTATGAAACTCTTATAATTAGCAAGCGCCAATTCATTCATTAAAGAAAGATTAGCGCAATCACTATCTGATATTTGAATTGAATGAAGGTACAAAAGAAATAGGTGCTTGAGCTGGAACTCTCGCATCAGCTGGATCAGCTTACGCTGTTGGAAAGGCTAAGTGCTTCCGAGTTGAAAAGGAAAGCTAGCGAAGCTAAAACAAAGATGACAAGCAAATCCCCAGAAAGCTTTTTTAAAGGCCGATTAGTCCAAAAGGCTTGTTTGGGGGCTCTGATGCGTACTGGCCGCCAAAAGTCTCTCAAATAGGCCCCTCTTTTTGAAGGCTCATTCAACTTCCTTATCAAAGGATGCTAGCAAAGCAAAGAGGAGGGAGACGGCAGGCGGAAGGTAAGGAGGAGTGGTGCAATTAGGCCTTCCCTTCGGTATGCGATATCAGTATGTAAAGTTCATTTCTCTCGTAGGCGCCTATTTGTTTAAGCAAAAGCTTTTGAAATTTCTGGTTTTAGGGACTTCACCGCTAACGAGCATCGATAAGCTGTCGCAAGCAATCAATCAAAGCGATTCCCTTCTTTATTATATATAATCCGTCTCGGGCCCTGCCCCTGTCTACAGCTATGCTATCTCTATCACTGCTAAGGTAAAGGTCGATCGCATCCTGATCCCGTCCATTCCTTTAGTTCGCTCTCAATGGGAATTTCTCTGTATAGTAAAACAAAGCCAGTGAAAGCTTTCTTCTAGGCGCTAAGGTACGTACTGGTTCGGAATCCGCCTCTTTAGCAAACAAGCAAGGGTGGTCTACGATTAGAAAGAAAGTCTCATCCCTTGCTTGTTGGGTACGAAACTGCGCTATTCAAAGCATCGAAAAAAAGAGATATATAAAGTATATAAAGTGAGTCTCTCCCCTTACAATTTCACTAGAGTTGTCACTTTTTTCATAAGTCAGAAAGGTTCTTAGCCTACCGGTGACCGGCTTTCAAAAAGCACCTTTGGGCTGAGGTTTCTCGATCAACTATCTGACTTTTTTAAAGAAAGACAAAAGTCTTCTTTATATACACAATTATCAGTCTAGTCCTTTGTACCAGAAGAGTGCGGCAAGGAGGAGATACTAAGCAATCAAAGGGATGCAGGGGAAGAGGCCTCCCATATAGGACCGAGAATGCCGAAAGAGAAAGGTCTTTATTTAACCGTATAAAGAGACTTGAATCTTTAGAGACCTATATAAATCTTCCCCAAACTCGTCCAGGGGGCTACTTGGCCCTTGTGAAAGATCAGTTGGATCGAGCGTCCACCTTGGGCAAACGAGTTTATGAGGCCATCCTCACCTCGGAGATAAGAGAGCTTTCGATTCGAGAGAGTAAGCAAGAAGCTCAAGATCTCATTTGTGATCTTCTTCTTCGCGAACCTAATCCCAAGCTCCAATTTCTTATTGAGTTCTCAATTTACAAAAATATCCAAGAAGCAGCCTTTCATTTTTTGATTGAGGAGAAAACAGCCCCCCATTTGAGCGAAGTCTCCGGCCTTCCCCGTTATGACTTAGAGCATCTCTCACGTCTTATAAGTCACTTGCGAATGAATGGCCGGAAATCATAAACGTATAGATCCTTTCTCTCTTTTTTATGTGACCCAAAACGAGCGTAACCGCTTACCGAGAAATAGAAAGGAAGGACAGGTTGGTTTGAGGACCCGTTGGTCAAAGGAAAGGGGAGGTCCTGATTCCGGGACGGAGCCGTATGACGCGAGAGTGTATACTTTTGAACTCAGGGAGCGAGACCCTAAAAAAAGTGCAAGAAGCTATGAAGAATGGTAAACTCTGAAAGGAAAGATGGAAACAGGGGAGTTGGCTGATAAAGATGGACAGTAACGATTGCGTAATATCAATTTTTCGGCCTCGTCATCGAAAGCGGCTTCCAATTGCTCGGAAATTATAAGCTATATGGGGGGCTTGGATGGTGAGCAAAAACAATTGATCAAGAAGTTGGTCAACTTTCACATGAAAGAAGGTAAAAAAACAAGAGTTCGTGCTATTGTTTATCAAACTTTTCATCGCCCAGCTCGAACTGAACGCGATGTAATCAAACTTATGGTTGACGCCCTAGAGAATATAAAGCCCATATGCGAAGTGGAAAAAGTAGGAATAGCAGGTACTATTTATGATGTCCCTGGGATTGTAGCCAGGGATCGTCAACAAACCTTAGCTATTCGTTGGATCCTTGAAGCAGCTTTCAAACGACGTATAAGCTACAGGATAAGCTTAGAGAAATGTTCATTTGCTGAGATACTGGATGCTTACCGAAAGAGGGGAATTGCACGTAAGAAAAGGGAGAATCTTCATGGACTGGCTTCCACCAATCGAAGTTTCGCGCATTTCAGATGGTGGTAAAGTGAGACCACATAAAGAGCTCTTCCTCATTCAGTCAGATTATTCAGTAAGATATGGTTCTTTTTTCTTTTTGTTTGAATCTTCATATAGAAAGCCGGCTTCCTCATACTCCTCCCTTCATTCATGGAGTTGGAGGAATCCATAGGAGGCCCGCCCCTTATGCATTGCATGAAAGAACCTTTCTTTGTATGACTTCTCTTTTGCCTCAGGTCGAATGAATACGAAAGGGAGATCAATCAAACAAAAAAAGAGGCCATGAATGAAGAAGTAGTGGGCCTTTCACCCTCTTTCTAGTGACTCGGGGAGCTGATCTGAGAAATGCACTTCAAAGGGAGGGAAGCTAGCTTTCCCATGTTGGTATGGCCGGGCATAAAAGATTTGGAAGTTAGGTCAAAAAGAAGAGGGGCGAAGCGAGAGAGAACAGAACGGAACCGATAGCCCTGAATTATGTCAGGGCAAGAGAAAGAAAAGTAAGGACTCTAGTTTTCCGCATATGCATATAGGCTGTGAAAAAGAAAAAGAAGTCCACTTTTATAATAGAGAAAGAGAGTGATTCGTCTACTTTGTTAATAAGGTAAGGAAACGAACTTCAAGTACTTCGTAGGACGAGGACGAAGACTTATTTATAATATAAGGTACGGACAACCTTTCACTTGGGTACGATCTAAAACGATTCCACATTCAAGAAAGAACCGGACCGGACTCTTTTTTTAAGAGGGAAGGAGCCAGAATCGAGAGGATCAGATGAAGGGGAGAGAGAACTACTATTGAAAAAAGGGAATCGTACTCTTTGCAGCCTCCCGTTCACTCCACTTTCAGATAGTTCTTTTTTCAGTAAACTGAATGCCCCACCCTTAGCCAATAAGGCTCCTATAGTTTTGAAGCTGGATCTCGGAACTAAGGAAAGCAATTATTACAAAAGGCTAAAGAGGCTGAACCCCCAGCTTCAAAACTGCAGAATAAGCTGCCATTGATTTTGCATCTTCAAGACGTGAAGAAAGACCTGAACTCATATGAGTGGAAGTACTTCCAGAGCTTGACTAGGGACAGCTTACCGATATTCAAAAAGGTCGGCCTTATCCTACATAAGCCCATTCCCTAAACGGAATAGACAGAGACGACAGAAGTCGACCGATGGAAGTCGAAACTGTCACATTATGACAGCCCAAAAACACGGTATAGATGACATTGGATTCATTCATTCCTATATCTTTCAATCGGTCTCAAGCATTGACTAGAAGGGGGGGTCATAGCATCCTTGCTTGAAATAGTTCCTCTCCTTTGGCCCTGGCCTAGTAGCTCGGGTCGGGCATGCCCTTGATTCTATTCTTTCTCGTCCACGAAGCCGGGTCCTTGAAAGACTTCTTCCCTTCCCGGACATCGGTCTTCAATCGCTTGTTCAATAACTCTGCCTGTAACGGTCAAGGCTTGGCTTGCGAAGTGAATCAATTGAAGTAGAGTTAGTAAATGAAAACAAGAGTGTTATGGGCCCCTTGAGTTATTTTTACCTCCAAATAGTCAAAGCCTTAAAATAACAGAGAAAAAGGGGAGCACGTTTCCACTTTTTTGTAAAGAAAGAGGGCTAGCCTAACATGCTGAAATCAGCTTTAGGTCATAAAGGGAATAATATAACTTTTAGTCATAGCTGTAGTAGCTGTACTAGGAGGAGCAGTAGGTGTTGGCGTTGGCGAGCTGCCGTTCCTTCTTGCGGTAAGTAAAGAATTCATGCCATCCCTCCCCCCTATACTTTAAAGCTCAGTCTATCCGTCTATTCTTCTTGCCTGAGGAACGATTATATCCTCAACCCAGATAATAAAGAGACAAGCTTGGCCTATCTATTCTATTATGGCCGGCTTGTTGGAGAGAGCGGTAGCGAAGGGACTCCCCCTCATCTATAAAGGAGAGGTTGAGAGAATAGGGGCGGTAAGCATTTGCAGTAGTAGGTATTCTCCCAGGGGGTTTAGGGGGGCTGGGCTGCTAAGGGGGGATTGCTTTTGTTAGAGTTGTTTGTTGTTCTTCCCCGTGGACTGGGCTGTTAGCGCGACTTGTTAGCACTTTCAGGCCTCCTCTTGCTGCTGAAAAGCCGTTGCTTGCACCTGAAAGCCTACAAGAAACAAGCGAGGTATTATCCTTCGCTTAAGGAAGGGGTCCATATAGCTGCGCTAGCCCGCCCTATTTTACTTGTTCGAAGCAAGGATAGATACTAGTAAGACAGCTCCTAAGTAGATAAGACTAAAGCAACTAGTCATAAAGAAGGTATTAGTACGGCTATTAGTACAGTTGATTAAGGAGGTCACTGATGTAAGGAAGCTATAGTGGCTAGTCTATACGGCTAGGCTAGTAGGAAAGGGAAGCGGAAAGAGACAAGTAAAGAAGGTCTGTCTAACCGGATAGTCGAACAAGACAGTAAGTAAGGCAGAACTAGTAAGACAGAAAAGAAGAGGAAGAAGGTCACTATTCATAGAGTCAAGTAAGAAAGGAAAAGAAAGGTCTTTAGTTAAAGTAGTCTGCCAGCCAGTAGTACCAGTAGTCAGAAAGCCGAAAGCCACCTTTTTAGTAACTTGGGAAGGGTATTGTCAACTATTAGCCAAGTAAGAGAGGAAAGAACATATCTTTCTTACCGGCTGGCTAACCAGACAACTAGTCAATAGAAGAGGTATTCTCCCCTTTCTTTGCTAGCTTTACGAAATCTTTTCCTCTTTAACACGGAGCAATACTACTATAAGGTAGAGAACTACGAATATATATATATATTTCTAGTAGGAAGTTTGGTTTTCAAAAATGGCGTATATATAGTGCTCCGCTAGTCTGGTTTTCACATTAGCATTCCTGAGCTGTACGGACCTTAAGAAAAAAGGCTTCAAACCAAGGGAAGGACTGTTTTCACATGCCACAGTTAGGACTTTGAAGTACGATACTGACTGTTCACTTTCTCAAAATTGACTCCGTATAGTCTGTACTGGAGTGGTTCATCGTCAAAAGAACATATTTACAATTCCAGGGGTTGTAGCATTTCCTATTGATTTGTCTAGGGGGGCTTTCTCGTCTAAAGGCAGGGGTGAGCTTTCTCACTATACAATGACCACTACGAACGAAGGACCAACGACGATGAAGGAGGAGAAGGAGGAGGAGTAGGAGCTAGCTTTAATTGAAGTAGGGGCGGAATCGAAACGAAGAAATTCTGAGTTCATGCCACGACGATCTATATGGAAGGGCAGTTTTGTTGATGCATTCCTGTTGAGAATGAAGAAGAAGAGAGATCTTCTTTTGAACAGGAAAATTTTCTCACGTAGATCTTCTATTTCGCCGGAATTCGTTGATTGTTCCGTACGAATTTACAATGGAAAAACTCCTGTTCGTTGTAAGATTACTGAAGGAAAGGTTGGTCATAAATTTGGAGAGTTTGCTTCTACACGGAAACGAAGACCTTCGAGAACCAATATTGGACCGGGAAGAAAAAGGGGGAAAAAGTAAAGTCTAAGCGCATATGGCACGAAAAGGAAATCCGATTTCATATTTCATATTTACTCACTCTTTTTGATTCTATAATCAAGTTTATAGTGAAATACAAAAAAGAAGATATCTGATTCTATCTGAATCAGACGAGTCGCCTCTAGCATTTCCATTTCGCGATTCAGATTCAGAGCGCGAATCTATCCTAAGAATCTGAAGAGGAGATCTCTCTCGATCTCGAATTGAGACTCGCCCCCCCTGGGGGAGGCTCGGGGGAACTTGTCCCCCCATCTCTTGCGGAAAACGAGGCAGCTCATCCCGCTCAACCGCTTACCACTCGAGAGCGGGAGAGCGCTTCTTGCTCTAATTCTCAGGCGGCGGGCCCGTCTGCAGCGGTATTACACCAACTACCACTTCTGGTTCCGGACCTGGACCCAGAAATTCTCGCAAACCGGATTTGGCTCTACAAAGAGCATGCGTCAAAAGATGCAAACGAAATTATTCAAATAGCGGAGAAACCCATTTCTCTAAAAAAAGAAAGCATTTTTCAAATTGAAGAACTCATCCAATCTGACGCAAGGCTCGGAGAGCCTTTTTTTGAATTCCCATCCAAAATGAGCGAATTTCTCTTTTTCGTTAGTTAAGAGAGCCATTCCATTTAGGGGATGAATACTCTATCTCATCTCTAACTCATTTCTTATCTGACCTTGAAAAAAAAAAAGATAGCAAGTTCTATGTACAAGTTTTCTCAGTGCTTTCTAATTCACAAGAATAGAAGCCTTTCTTTTCTTGAGTTGCATATTTCTGCAACAGGATAAAGGAAACCGATTGATAAACTTGCATGGGGCTGGCTATTCACTCACCTTTTTCTGCTAATGTGCAGCGGCGAGGAGCCAATTGGTTGTTGGTAAGGAGCATGAGCGGGCGGGGAGCTCACACAAGTAA